GGATATACCCTATAAAATATATGCCGTAGCGAGCGTAGTTCAATGGTAAAACATCTCCTTGCCAAGGAGAAGATACGGGTTCGATTCCCGCCGCTCGCCAGCTTAATTTAGTAAGGTACTATGATAAAAAATTAAGTCTAGTTGACTACTTAACTACTTATATTAAATTAAGTAGTTGTTAATCTAGTACCGTATCCCTTCCTATCTTATCCTTCCTTTGCACTCGACTCAAAAAAAAGAGTGCTTCGGGGCGAAAATCGAACTTGCCAAGGGGGTTCCCTAAATCGGGGATTCACCGAGACAAACAGTTTTTAAAGGGGGATAGACTGTGCCTTTCTTTTATTTCTTTTTTCTTTTCTGCCTGCTGAATAAAAAAAAAGGTTGGATATAGCCCTCTACCATATCTATACAAATAGAATAGTCCATTTATATGGACTGCTAAGTGCGGAGACGGGAATCGAACCCGTGACCTCAAGGTTATGAGCCTCGTGAGCTACCAAACTGCTCTACTCCGCTCTGTAGGTCCGAAAACTGGTGATGAAAAAGGTTGAATACACGTCTCTACCATGTCTAGACAAATAGAATAGTCTTTTTATACAGACTGGAGCGGGTAGCGGGAATCGAACCCGCATCGTTAGCTTGGAAGGCTAGGGGTTATAGTCGACGTTGGTTGATTATTTTTAACGTCTCTAATTCAAAACCGAACATGAAATTTTGATTTCATTCGGCTCCTTTATGGATATTCTCACCACTTAACATCTATGTCAGCTTTTCTGTCTGAATGGAACCAAAGCTCTCCGCTTTCTAGATGATCCTTATAGAGTAGGAGATAGAAATTCTACTAAATATCTATCTAATCTACTTACTTCGTTCCCTAATTTCATTCAAGAGATCCTGAGGAAAAGAGTTGGGTTTCCACCGAGCTGAAACAATATACTGATGGTTCTAGTAAACCAAAACTATCGTTTTTTAGCTATTGGGCTTCCGTTTCTTTTTTAAACAAAAGAAGATTTAGTTACGATTGGAAATAAACTTTTTTGTATCTTCATCCATAGACCCTTTACTCATATTTATTCAATTGGAATACTTAATCCAATGCAAAATTATGCTTCGCGACTCTGTACCCATAATAGAATTTGTATTTTGCATGCAAATTCAATTAGTCTTTGGATACTAATCGTGAGAATGTATATTCTTCCTCAATATGCTATTGAGAGGAAAAGGATTAAACCCTTTATAAGAACTAAAGTTTTCATCGGAATATGAATATAAAAAACTTAAGGATGCCTTAAGTATATCATTTCAAATTCAGTTATTAATAGAACGAATCACACTTTTACCACTAAACTATACCCGCTACATGTAGATTATGATACCAACGCTACCCTTTGTCAAGGGTAGCCTTTCGAGAAGAAGGCTAATTCCACCTTATCGAATCAAACGGAGAAAGTTCATGACAGTGAGCGATTGGTACTTCAATCGCGGGCCTTTACTTTAGGATTTAGATGGCCCCTCTCTAGTCTGTAAAATACATCCCTTCTTACCATGCCAATAGCGTATGAACCAAATGTATGCATTTCGATTAGGATCGTATTCTATAGTTTGATTATTCCTACAATATACACTAAGAGATATAAGGGGCAATACAGTTCCCATAAATCCCTTTCTTCCTTTTCTTTTTTGTTCAGAATTGGACAAAGAAATTGGGAAAGATGTTTCCTTCCTCCACTTATCATGAAGTCCGAGCCGTAGGGAAGGAGTGAGATGATTTTTAAAAATTCAGAATAGACTTCCTCTATCGCTTGATAGAAGCAATAAACAAAGAGTCATAACTTAAAAAAAAAGCGGATAGGAATCGACAGATTTACCTGATGAAAATTTACATCAGAGGACTCTGATGAGGACTCCTCAAACTCTTCATAAAGAGGATCCGGAAAGTCTCTGGTTAGTCGATCCTCTCCATTTACTAATTTCCTCTCCTCTTTTACACTCAATTCTAGTTTATTAGATTCAGAATCAAAGAAGATGAATAGAACTAAGAACACATAAAAAGAGCATAGAGGACCAAGACCACTACCAAACGTTCCTCCTAAGAATCATATTGGGTATCTGTTCCCTTCCTTTTCACCTTAGGAAGGGGAATCCAGAATCCTCCTTTTTCCTAGTGTTCGGAAACGGAAAACCCTGAACCTGGAGAAATTAGGTATGTAGGATATGGTTTTTTGTTGGGCAGGCAGTAGAATAATTTTTATACTCTGCAGTATAAATTCGACTGCCCACTTTTTAGAATAAAATTGTTGATAAAACTCCAACATAGTTTGTTCAACATGCACCAGAATCCTTGGAGAATATTCAAGTACCCCATTTCCAAGGGGTGCCTGTTGAAAATCGCTTCAATCTCTCGCCAAAACGGATAAGAAGTATATCACTGAAAATTAATACCCAGCCATATGGGTATATGAAGAGCGCGAATTCCTTTATACCCCACCCAATTAGAATTAGGTGAAATAAAACCTAAATGGAGAAAGTTCTCATCATAAGATGAGCCAATAGAAGAAAAAAGTCCCTAATTCTGCAGAACATTCTGAGCACGTGAAAAGTGATTAGCCTAAAGATAAAAAAAGAATGGAACTTCCGGGCTTTGGTTTGGTGAGTCGTCCGAGATCGTGTTTACATACCTATGAACTTACCTTCTTCAAGTATATCGGATACTAATAATAATTTTGTGAGTGTGTTAACTCTCTGTTCACGTATTTTATTATACGTTATACGTATTTATATATATATAATAATATAATACCTCTACTTTGTGCAAGTGATAAGAGAGAATATGAAAGATTTTCTTATTTTTTTTTCTCAAGATTTTGAACCTCGCCATGAATAAACTTCTATATCTCGGTATATATATAAAATCTCTACATATATCTCGATATATGTATATATTATGTACATTATGCAGTAGACCCATAATGGTAAACGGAAGTGGCTAATTTTGGAATAAAAAGCCCTTTTAACTCAGTGGTAGAGTAATGCCATGGTAAGGCATAAGTCATCGGTTCAAATCCGATAAAGGGCTTTTCACTTAGTAGTAGAGTAATACCCCGGTAAGACGGAAGTCATAGGTTCGAATCCGATAAAGTACTTTTCTACTAAATTCATTCACTTTTTTTTTTCTTTTTTGAAAATGTCTCTATTTTTTCTTTAATTTTATGACTTAGTTTAGTGCGAGATGCCCACATTTTTGGTCTGAACACTAAACGAAGCACAGAGTTTAAATTGCAAAAAAGACATGAAATTGGACTCTTTTCCTGTTAGAGCAATAAAATAAATACCTGTACTGAACTAATCTAGAATCCTTTTTATTAATCTATTCTTATTCTATACCCTTTAAACTAATTTCCCTAAAAAGTGGGGGATGATCCGTGAATTAACCTAACCATCAACTAAAAAAATCCTATGAAAGCATAACAGAAAAGTAGGAAAGACTCTTTGCTTTGATCTAGTTATACTCTTCGAGTATATTGACAATTCCAAAAAACTGCTCATACTATCATTATAGTATAATGACGAGTGGTTGTATATAGCGCTATCGTCTAATGATGCCCCTATCGTCTAGTGGTTCAGGACATCTCTCTTTCAAGGAGGCAGCGGGGATTCGACTTCCCCTGGGGGTAGGGAGTATTATAAAAAGAGGTTAATCATAGATTATCAAAAACCCTAGAATAAATTCTTCCTGGGTCGATGCCCGAGCGGTTAATGGGGACGGACTGTAAATTCGTTGACGATATGTCTACGCTGGTTCAAATCCAGCTCGGCCCAAAAATCTGGGGCTTCGTGAATATGAACTAAATTAATTCCATAGAAATAAAGGATAAAGAGAAAAAGGTAAATTTATTTCTAATCCATATCTCTCTGATTCTTTTCTTACAAAGAAAATAGTTTTTCTTATTGAAAGGTGGATTATCATTTATTTTTAGGGATAAAAAATCGCGACATATTAGTTATGCCACTCTCACTATACCCACATATCCTATGTGGGTATGTAGTATATGATTCGTCTATTTCTTAGAATACGACAGACGAATCGAATCTTCTTATGGTTCTATTTAAGAATAGGTATGCCATACACCCCGCAGGGATTGTAGTTCAATTGGTCAGAGCACCGCCCTGTCAAGGCGGAAGCTGCGGGTTCGAGCCCCGTCAGTCCCGAACTAGGGTTCAATGAATGAAAAAATTCATCTTTCCTTTTTTTCATCAAAAATTTCCCTAAAAAAAAGGGGGGGGGGCAGGAGACAAGATCAAATATCTATGGGGCGCCCTTACTTCACTTTTTTTATTTCACATTTCTTAGTAAAAAGAGAGCAGTATAGAAATTTTTTTTAAATACTTCCGGTTGATAAGGAAAGACGTACATATCCTACGTGGATTAGTATAATTTAGGATATTATATTACTCTATTTTTATGATGATACCAGCCTCATCTTAACTTCCTATTCGACTCTTATGGAATAGAGTACCGGTATTTTACCGGAATCCATACATAAATCGTATTCGTTTATTGTTAGAGAATTAATTTAATATAATTACTTCCTTTTTTGGGGTTAAACCACACCCCTTCCTTTTTGTAGTTCCAACTTTGTTTGTGTATATTCAATGAATAATGGGAAAGAATCTACCTCATTCTCAGTCCATTTGTCGACTCCTTTTTTTTATGGATCTACTCTCATCTTTAGACCCAAAAAAGCGGATATTGTATAGTAACCTAAAAAAATAAAAACCAAGCAAACGCTCTTTTTCCTAAATTAAAATATGGGATCGTTTTTATTTAAGATCCTCTTTTCTCCATCTCATTTCTACTTCTACTGCTTATTTGTATGTCTATGTGACCCATAGAAAGTAGGTCATATAATACATACATAATTGTATGTATAACTATAAGAAAAAGGAAGGGAAATTGGATAAGATAAGAAAGATTCTGGATTATACATATAGAAAAGTAAAAGTGGAAAAGGATGAAAAATGGGGGGGGTTACAAATCCAATCAAAAAACCTATTTTGGTCTTAGTATGGATAAGGGATCTTCCTATGTTATATTATTCCACTATCAACCATGAATTGATTTGATAGATCCGATATTCCTAATATTGAATTGATTCAGTATTATCAGAATGCAAGTCCTCCCCTTGAATTTACAGGATATCCTTTTTTCCTCCCCATGGGATTACATCCCGAGTTATTATGAAAAAAAAAATATAAAGAGGTTATGGAAGTCAATATTCTCGCATTTATTGCTACTGCATTGTTCGTTCTAGTTCCTACTGCCTTTTTACTTATTATTTATGTAAAAACAGCCAGCCAAAAGGATTAATTGGAATTCCAATTAATCATTGAAGAAATAAAAAGGGATTAAAGAAAATCAAAATCCAAGTCTTAAATGAAAGGATCTGTTTGGAATCATAAAGTGTGGTAGAAAGAACTACATATAGTTTTTTCTACCACACTTTAGATTCTTTCTATTATATTATCTTGAATCTACATAGAATAGATTAGTAGATTGAAAAAGTAGTCTAATTCAACTTCTTTTTTCACTGCATCCACTTAATTTCAATCAAGTCAAAATCAAAAAAATCGAAGAAAATTCTTCATTGAAAGAATCCATGGAGGGGGAGAAAAAAAATACGAGAATAGACTATAGTAAAGTAAAGGAAAAAAAGGAAAAGGAAAAAACCTGCGAATCTTTCATGCTTAAAAATGCCGCGAGATGCTTCACGCGAGATCTTTCAAAAAAAAAAAAGAACAAAAAAAATTTCTAAGAATAAGAAAAGGGTATAAACGGAAAATGTGCGATATGTTGTGAATAGCTTCGTGTAAGAAAGTCTAATTTTCTTATGTATAGAACTTTATTTTTACTCATCACTTCTAGTAGAAATTCTCTTCTACTATAATAACTCTTTCTATTCTCTTTCTATTATAGTAGAAGAGAACATAGTAGAATAGAACGGCTCTTTCTTAAAAGAGTTTCTTACAAGAGTAAAACAAAACTAAAGAAAGAGAGAAAAAATAAAGTTTAGCAAAATGATTAATGCAAAACGATCAATTAAAGAAAAGAGTTGATACTACAATTCGACTACTCAATCAATTAGTAGTCTCCCTAGAGTCCACTCCTCCCCCATACTACTAGCGAAAGAGAAAATGTAAAGACTACCATTAAAGCAGCCCAAGCGAGACTTACTATATCCATGTAAATTATGTCTCCTATTTCTATGAAGGAATTATTCTACTATTGATCAATAATCATAGTGGAATCAAGGGTACAGAGTCAAAAGGCCATTCTGCCCTAAGACTATAGATGAATCGGTTAAAGGAATTTACTCCTAACAAATTCTTATATGATTTCTGGTAGAATTAGAGAGTATTAAGTAAAAATATGATACATAGCCTTTTTCCCTAAAAAAGAGTAGGGGGATGTCCTGAATAGAAGACGCGGGAATAGAGAGATTTTTTCTTCCTTTTGTTACCTTTTTTTATAAGCAAAGGACGTCAGAATATACCATAAAATTAGAATAGATAAATATTTATTGGATACCCACCTTACCTGTGTTTATTTTTGACCTAAACCCTACTGCCCCGCTTTCTATCTTTCTATGAAAGAGTGAGGAGACCTTATCCACAACTCCGAAATTGATTTTTGATCAACCTATTCAATCCGATTCTCGACAGAATCAGTAGCCTTTACTTTAGTGTATGTAGTTAGCATAAGTTGTACGAAGTGTATGTAGTAAGATGTACGATAAATAAAATGTATGATAATTAGGAAGTCTTGATATTTCTTCGCGAAGTCCCTTCTTCAATCTTAGATTGAAAAAAGAATGCCCCTTAGGGACCTTTGGATACGAGGATTTCTGACATCTTAGCCTCGTAGTTTTAAATTCCCGAATCAAATAAATTCCAATTAATAAAAGAATAAGGAAACGCTACCTCATCCCTATTGGTAGCCGTTTGGGCCACTGCCGCCAAAACAAACCCTAATTTGAGGATAGAACTATGGTATGGATTCTCAAAATCCAGTATCGCCAGACCTAGTTACTCTTTTGCCCCAACTTATGGGGGTACGAAATTTGTCGAGTTTGATCAGTACTATAATCCATTGATCAGGCGGCACCCAGATTTGAACTGGGGATAAAGGATTTGCAGTCCCCTGCCTTACCACTTGGCCATGCCGCCAAAAAATACGATTTAAAATTGAGAAAAGAACAAGTATTCATCCACATTTTCTTACTAAAACCCTTTTTCTTTCTATTCTATTGAGATGGCAAAGGAGAAAACCAGTCACAGGCTGCAAAATTTAGAACAAATTGGAACCATTAACTAGAATTTTTTTTAATTGCAGTAGTGAACGACTTTTAAATCGGTATTCTCTCCCCCCATTCCTTTTAATGGCATAATAAAATAGAATAAATGTTTCCCTAATCTGTATATAGGTAAACTCCAGGTCCGAACAGCATTATTATCTATGGATCCCCCTTATGTACATATCCCTATGGGGAATCGTGCTTTAATTTTTCATTGCATTAAATATCTTGAATAAAAAAAAGAGGAAATTTGCTCTGATATAGATTACGGCCTGGCCTTCTTGGCCCACCTAAGTGAAATTACGATAAAAGAAAGGATATGTGGATAGGTGGATAACTAGATTGACAAGTACTTAAAAAATAAAGTACTTACTTTATTTTAGGATTCTACAACGAAATCCTTTATTTTCCAGCAATTCTACTACTACGAAACAAAAATACGAAACAAAAAAGAACCCTCAAATTCTTTTTGAAAATTAAACTAAGCGTGCTATTCTAAATCGAACTAAAGTAAAACTTTCTAGTGCTTATAAATTATTATGGCTTTATCCCTTTCATAGAAAGGAGATAAAACGAGAAATCTTTGCTATCCAATCTGATTAGAATATCATAAAGTTTAAGTGGCAGAATTTTTTTCTAGGACTGTTTTATCAATTCATTTTCATTCCATTTCTACCCCTGCCAAATTCGAACTTTCGTCGAAATTGTCTCTATTCATATGTATGAAATACATATATGAAATACGTATGTGGAGTTCCCTAGAATTTCATGTGATTCAGTAAACAGAATATAGATTCCATGATTGCTAGATTGATCCGTAGGGATTGATGAAGAGTGAGCTGATAATGGAATTTTTCTTCGATAAATAGGAAACTTAAGATTAAGATGCTCCGGAATGGAAATGAGGGAATGTCCACAATACCCGGATTTAGTCAGATCCAATTCGAGGGATTTTGTAGGTTCATTAATCAAGGCTTGGCAGAAGAACTTGAGAAGTTTCCAACAATTAAAGATCCAGATCACGAAATTGCATTTCAATTATTTGCGAAAGGATATCAATTGCTAGAACCTTCGATAAAAGAAAGAGATGCTGTGTATGAATCACTCACCTATTCTTCTGAATTATATGTATCTGCGAGATTCATTTTTGGTTTCGATGTGCAAAAGCAAACCATTTCTATTGGAAACATTCCTATAATGAATTCCTTAGGAACCTTTATAATAAATGGAATATACCGAATTGTGATCAATCAAATATTGCTAAGTCCTGGTATTTACTACCGCTCGGAATTAGACCATAAGGGAATTTCTATATACACCGGGACTATAATATCAGATTGGGGAGGAAGATCGGAATTAGCAATTGATAAAAAAGAAAGGATATGGGCTCGCGTGAGTAGAAAACAAAAGATATCTATTTTAGTTCTATCATCAGCTATGGGTTCGAATCTAAGAGAAATTTTAGATAATGTTTCCTACCCCGAAATTTTCTTGTCTTTCCCGAATGCTAAGGAGAAGAAGAGGATTGAGTCAAAAGAAAAAGCTATTTTGGAGTTTTATCAACAATTTGCTTGTGTAGGTGGGGACCTGGTATTTTCGGAGTCCTTATGTGAGGAATTACAAAAGAAATTTTTTCAACAAAAATGTGAATTAGGAAGAGTCGGTCGACGAAATATGAATCGGAGACTGAATCTTGATATACCTCAGAACAATACATTCTTGTTACCACGAGATGTATTGGCCGCTACGGATCATTTGATTGGAATGAAATTTGGAACGGGTATACTTGACGATGACGATATGAATCACTTGAAAAATAAACGTATTCGTTCGGTTGCGGATCTGTTACAAGATCAATTCGGACTGGCTCTTGGCCGTTTACAACATGCGGTTCAAAAAACTATCCGTAGAGTATTCATACGTCAATCGAAACCGACTCCACAAACTTTGGTAACTCCAACTTCAACTTCGATTTTATTAATAACTACTTATGAGACCTTTTTTGGCACATACCCTTTATCTCAAGTTTTTGATCAAACCAATCCATTGACACAAACGGTTCATGGGCGAAAAGTGAGTTGTTTGGGTCCTGGAGGATTGACAGGGAGAACTGCAAGTTTTCGGAGCCGAGATATTCATCCGAGTCACTATGGGCGTATTTGTCCAATTGACACGTCCGAAGGAATCAATGTTGGACTTACTGGATCCTTAGCTATTCATGCAAGAATTGATCACTGGTGGGGATCTATAGAGAGTCCGTTTTATGAAATATCTGAGAAAGCAAAAGAAAAAAAAGAGAGACAGGTGGTTTATTTATCACCAAATAGAGATGAATATTATATGATAGCAGCAGGAAATTCTTTGTCCTTGAATCAGGGTATTCAGGAAGAACAGGTTGTTCCAGCTAGATACCGTCAAGAATTCCTGACTATTGCATGGGAACAGATTCATGTTAGAAGTATTTTTCCTTTCCAATATTTTTCTATTGGGGGTTCTCTCATTCCTTTTATTGAGCATAATGATGCGAATCGGGCTTTAATGAGTTCTAATATGCAGCGCCAAGCAGTTCCACTTTCTCGGTCCGAGAAGTGCATTGTTGGAACTGGATTGGAACGCCAAACAGCTCTAGATTCGAGGGTTTCCATTATAGCCGAACGCGAGGGAAAGATCATTTCTAGTGATAGTCACAAGATCCTTTTATCAAGTAGTGGGAAGACTATAAGTATTCCTTTAGTTGCCCATCGGCGCTCTAACAAAAATACTTGTATGCACCAAAAACCGCGGGTTCCGCGGGGTAAATCCATTAAAAAAGGGCAAATTTTAGCGGAGGGAGCAGCTACAGTTGGTGGGGAACTTGCTTTAGGAAAAAACGTTTTAGTAGCTTATATGCCCTGGGAGGGTTACAATTTTGAAGACGCAGTACTAATTAGCGAACGTTTGGTATATGAGGATATTTATACTTCTTTTCACATCCGAAAATATGAAATTCAGACGGATACGACAAGCCAAGGCTCCGCTGAAAAAATCACTAAAGAAATACCACATCTAGAAGAACATTTACTCCGCAATTTGGACAGAAATGGGGTTGTGAGGTTGGGATCCTGGGTAGAAACTGGCGATATTTTAGTGGGTAAATTAACGCCTCAGATAGCGAGCGAATCGTCGTATATCGCGGAAGCTGGATTATTACGGGCCATTTTTGGTCTTGAGGTATCCACTTCAAAAGAAACTTCTCTCAAACTACCTATAGGTGGAAGAGGGCGCGTTATCGATGTGAAATGGATCCAGAGTTCCCCCCTCGACATAATGGTTCGTGTATATATTTTACAGAAACGTGAAATCAAAGTTGGGGATAAAGTAGCCGGAAGACACGGGAATAAGGGGATCATTTCCAAAATTTTGCCTAGGCAAGATATGCCCTATTTGCAAGATGGAACACCTGTTGATATGGTCTTCAATCCCTTAGGAGTACCCTCACGAATGAATGTGGGACAAATATTTGAAAGCTCGCTCGGATTAGCAGGGGATCTGCTAAAGAAACATTATAGAATAGCACCCTTTGATGAGAGATATGAGCAAGAGGCTTCAAGAAAACTTGTGTTTTCGGAATTATATGAAGCCAGTAAACAAACAAAAAATCCATGGGTATTTGAACCCGAGTACCCGGGAAAAAGCAGAATATTTGATGGAAGAACAGGAGATCCCTTCGAACAACCTGTTCTAATAGGGAAGTCCTATATCTTAAAATTAATTCATCAAGTTGATGAGAAAATCCATGGACGTTCTACTGGGCCCTACTCACTTGTTACCCAACAACCCGTTAGAGGAAGAGCCAAGCAAGGGGGACAACGAGTAGGAGAAATGGAAGTTTGGGCTTTAGAAGGATTTGGTGTTGCTCATATTTTACAAGAGATACTTACTTATAAATCTGATCATCTTATAGCTCGCCAAGAAATACTTAATGCTACGATCTGGGGAAAAAGAGTGCCTAACCACGAGGATCCTCCAGAATCTTTTCGAGTGCTCGTTCGAGAACTACGATCTTTGGCTCTAGAACTGAACCATTTCCTTGTATCTGAGAAGAACTTTCAGGTTAATAGGGAGGATGTTTGATCGAAATAAATATAAATTCTTTTCTTAATTTCTATTTTATGATTGACCAATATAAACATAAACAACTTCAAATTGGACTCGTTTCCCCTCAACAAATAATGGCTTGGGCTAACAAAATCCTACCTAATGGGGAAGTCGTTGGCGAAGTCACAAGGCCCTCCACTTTTCATTATAAAACCGATAAACCAGAAAGAGATGGATTGTTTTGCGAAAGAATCTTTGGACCCATAAAAAGCGGAATTTGTGCTTGTGGAAATTCTCGAGCGAGCGTAGCTGAAAACGAAGACGAAAGATTTTGTCAAAAATGCGGGGTAGAATTTGTTGATTCTCGGATACGAAGATATCAAATGGGATACATCAAACTGGCATGTCCAGTGACTCATGTGTGGTATTTGAAAGGTCTTCCTAGTTATATCGCGAATCTTTTAGATAAACCCCTTAAGAAATTGGAGGGCCTAGTATACGGCGATTTCTCTTTTGCTAGGCCCAGTGCTAAAAAACCCACTTTCTTACGATTACGAGGTTTATTCGAAGATGAAATTTCATCCTGTAACCACAGCATTTCTCCCTTTTTTTCTACCCCAGGCTTTGCAACATTTCGAAATCGGGAAATTGCGACAGGAGCAGGTGCTATTAGAGAACAATTAGCGGATTTGGATTTGCGAATTATTATAGAGAATTCCTTGGTTGAATGGAAGGAATTAGAAGACGAGGGGTATAGTGGAGATGAATGGGAAGATAGAAAAAGACGAATAAGAAAAGTTTTTTTGATTAGACGCATGCAATTGGCGAAACATTTTATTCAAACAAATGTAGAACCAGAATGGATGGTTTTGTGCTTATTACCGGTTCTTCCTCCCGAATTGAGACCCATTGTTTATAGGTCTGGGGATAAAGTAGTGACTTCGGATATTAATGAACTTTATAAGAGAGTTATACGTCGGAACAACAACCTTGCCTATCTATTAAAAAGAAGTGAATTAGCGCCAGCAGATTTAGTAATGTGCCAGGAAAAATTGGTACAAGAAGCCGTGGATACACTTCTTGATAGTGGGTCCCGCGGGCAACCAACGAGGGATGGTCACAATAAAGTATACAAGTCACTTTCAGATGTAATTGAGGGCAAAGAGGGGAGGTTTCGCGAGACTCTGCTTGGGAAACGGGTCGATTACTCGGGGCGTTCTGTCATTGTTGTGGGTCCTTCGCTTTCATTACATCAATGTGGATTACCTCTAGAGATAGCAATAAAGCTTTTTCAGCTATTTGTAATTCGCGATTTAATCACGAAACGTGCTACTTCTAATGTCAGGATTGCTAAAAGGAAAATTTGGGAAAAGGAACCCATTGTATGGGAAATACTTCAAGAAGTTATGCGGGGGCATCCTGTACTGTTGAACAGAGCACCCACCCTGCATAGATTAGGCATACAGGCCTTCCAACCCACTTTAGTAGAGGGGCGTACTATTTGTTTACATCCATTAGTATGTAAGGGTTTCAATGCGGACTTTGATGGGGATCAAATGGCTGTTCATCTACCTTTATCCTTGGAAGCTCAGGCGGAAGCCCGTTTACTTATGTTTTCTCATATGAATCTCCTGTCTCCCGCTATTGGAGATCCTATTTGCGTGCCAACCCAAGACATGCTTATCGGACTTTATGTATTAACGATTGGAAACCGTCGAGGTATTTGTGCAAATAGATATAATAGTTGCGGAAACTATCCAAATAAAAAAGTAAACTACAATAATAATTATTATTATAAGTATACGAAAGATAAAGAACCCCATTTTTCAAGTTCCTATGATGCACTGGGAGCTTATAGACAGAAACGAATCAGTTTAAACAGTCCCTTGTGGCTCCGATGGAAACTAGATCAACGCGTCATTGGGTCAAGAGAAGTTCCGATTGAAGTTCAATATGAATCTTTTGGGACTTATCATGAGATTTATGCCCACTATCTAATAGTGGGAAATAGAAAAAAAGAAATCCGTTCTATATACATTCGAACCACTCTTGGTCATATTTCTTTTTATAGAGAAATAGAGGAAGCCATACAAGGATTTAGTCGGGCCTATTCGTATACTATCTAAACAAGGAAGTTAGATTCGGCGATGCCCCCTTCGGGGGGCATTCCGATTTCGCTAGTACCATCTTTTTTGCCGCGCAAATCCAGATTGAGGAAAGGGAGTAAATTAAGTTTTCGAATCACTGACTCAGGCCCATTGTCGAATCCTACTCAGCAATTGTCGAATCCTACTCAGCCAAAAAAGGGGGTACTTATGTATGGCGGAACGGGCCAACCTGGTCTTTCATAATAAAGAGATAGACGGAACTGCTATGAAACGACTTATTAGCAGATTAATAGATCATTTCGGAATGGGATATACATCCCATATACTGGATCAAATAAAGACTCTGGGCTTCCATCAAGCCACTACTACATCGATTTCTTTAGGAATCGAGGATCTTTTAACAATACCCTCTAAAGGATGGTTAGTCCAAGACGCGGAACAACAGAGTTTTCTTTTGGAGAAACACTATTATTATGGGGCTGTACACGCGGTAGAAAAATTACGCCAATCCGTTGAGATATGGTATGCTACAAGTGAATATTTGAAACAAGAAATGAATTCGAATTTTCGGATAACGGATCCTTCTAATCCAGTCTATCTAATGTCTTTTTCAGGAGCCAGAGGAAATGCATCTCAGGTACACCAATTAGTAGGGATGAGAGGGTTAATGGCGGATCCTCAAGGACAAATGATTGATTTACCTATTCAAAGCAATTTACGCGAGGGACTTTCTTTGACAGAATATATAATTTCCTGCTACGGAGCCCGCAAAGGGGTTGTAGATACTGCTGTACGAACAGCCGATGCTGGATATCTTACACGTAGACTTGTTGAAGTAGTTCAACATATTATTGTGCGTAGAAGAGATTGTGGTACTATCCGAGGTATTTCTGTGAGTCCTCAAAATGGGATGACGGAAAAACTTTTTGTCCAAACACTAATTGGTCGTGTATTAGCAGACGATATATATATTGGTTCACGATGCATTGCTGCTCGAAATCAAGATATTGGAATTGGATTAGTCAATCGATTCATAACTGCCTTTCGAGCACAACCATTTCGAGCACAACCAATATATATTAGAACCCCCTTTACTTGCCGGAGCACATCTTGGATCTGTCAATTATGTTATGGGCGGAGTCCCACTCATGGCGATCTGGTCGAATTGGGGGAAGCTGTAGGTATTATTGCGGGTCAATCGATTGGGGAGCCAGGGACTCAACTAACATTAAGAACTTTTCATACTGGTGGAGTATTCACAGGAGGTACTGCCGACCTTGTACGATCCCCCTCTAATGGAAAAATCCAATTCAATGAGGATTTGGTTCACCCCACACGTACCCGTCATGGGCAGCCTGCTTTTCTATGCTATATAGACTTGCATGTAACTATTCAGAGTCAGGATATTCTACATAGTGTGAATATTCCATTAAAAAGCTTGATTCTAGTGCAAAATGATCAATATGTAGAATCCGAACAAGTAATTGCGGAGATTCGTGCCGGAATGTCCACTTTGCATTTTAAAGAAAAGGTACAAAAGCATATTTATTCCGAATCAGACGGGGAAATGCATTGGAGTACTGATGTTTACCATGCGCCCGAATATCAATATGGTAATCTTCGTCGATTATCAAAAACAAGCCATTTATGGATATTGTCGGTAAGTATGTGCAGATCCAGTATAGCATCTTTTTCGCTCCACAAAGATCAAGATCAAATGAATACTTATTCTTTTTCTGTTGACGGAAGATATATCTTTGACCTCTCAATGGCTAATGATCAAGTAAGCCATAGACTGTTGGATACTTTTGGTAAAAAAGATAGGGAAATTCTTGATTATTTAACACCAGATCGAATCGTGTCCAACAGTCATTGGAATTTTGTCTATCCTTCTATTCTTCAAGATAATTCGGATTTGTTGGCGAAAAAGCGAAGAAATAGGTTCGTGATTCCATTACAATATCAATATCATCAAGAACAAGAGAAAGAGCTAATACCCTGTTTGGGGATTTCGATTGAAATACCCTTTATGGGTGTTTTACGTAGAAATACTATTTTTGCTTATTTTGACGATCCACGATACAGAAAAGATAAAAGGGGTTCAGGAATTGTTAAATTTAGATATAGGACCCTAGAGGAAGAGTATAGGACTCGAGAGGAAGACTCAGAGGAAGAATATGAGAGCCTAGAGAACGAATATAAGACCCTAGAGGACGGATATGAAACCCTAGAAGACGAATATAGGACTCTAGAGGACGAATATGAAACCCGAGAAGATGAATATGGGATCCTAGAGGACGAATATGAAACCCTAGAAGACGAATATGGGATCCTAGAGGACGAATATAGGACTCTAGAGAAAGACTCAGAGGAAGAATATGGGAGCCCAGAGAACGAATATAAGACCCGAGAGGACGAATATGGAACTCTAGAGGAAGACTCAGAAGAAGAATATGGGAACCGTGAAGATGGCTCAGAGAACGAATATGGGACTTTAGAAGAAGACTCAGAGGAAGACTCAGAGGACGAATATGGGAGCCCAGAGGAAGATTCTATCTTAAAAAAAGGGGGTTTTATTGAACATCGAGGAACAAAAGAATTTAGTCTAAAATACCAAAAAGAAGTAGATCGGTTTTTTTTCATTCTTCAAGAACTGCATATCTTGCCGAGATCCTCACCCCTAAAGGTACTTGACAATAGTATTATTGGAGTGGATACACAACTCACAAAAAATACAAGAAGTCGACTAGGTGGATTGGTCCGAGTGAAGAGAAAAAAAAGCCATACGGAACTCAAAATCTTTTCCGGAGATATTCATTTTCCTGAAGAGGCGGATAAGATATTAGGTGGCAGTTTGATACCACCAGAAGGAGAAAAAAAAGATTCTAAGGAATCAAAAAAAAGGAAAAATTGGGTTTATGTTCAACGGAAAAAAATTCTCAAAAGCAAGGAAAAGTATTTTGTTTCGGTTCGACCTGCAGTCGCATATGAAATGGACGAAGGGAGAAATTTAGCAACACTTTTCCCGCAGGATCTCCTGCAAGAAGAGGATAACCTCCAACTTCGACTTGCCAATTTTATTTCTCATGAAAATAGCAAGTTAACTCAAAGAATTTATCACACGAATAGTCAATTCGTTCGAACTTGCTTAGTAGTGAATTGGGAACAAAAAGAAAAAGAGGGGGCTCGTGCTTCCCTTGTTGAGGTAAGAACAAATGATCTGATTCGCGATTTCCTAAGAATTGAGTTAGTCAAGTCCACTATTTCGTATACACGAAGAAGGTATGATAGGACAAGTGCAGGACCGATTCCCAATAATAGGTTAGATCGCAACAATACCAATTCCTTTTATTCCAAGGCGAAGATTCAATCACTTAGCCAACATCAAGAAGCTATGGGCACCTTGTTGAATCGAAATAAGGAATACCCTTCTTTGATGATTTTGTCGGCATCCAACTGTTCTCAAATTGGTTTATTCAAGAGTTCGAAATATCCCAATGCGATAAAAGAATCGAATTCTAGAATTCCTATTCGAGATATTTTTGGGCTCTTAGGCGCTATTGTACCCAGTATATCTAATTTATCTTCACCTTACTATTTATTAACGCATAATCAGATCTTGTTAAAAAAATACCTGTTCCTTGACAATTTGAAACAAACCTTCCAAGTACTTCAAGGACTTAAATACTCCTTAATAGATGAAAATAAAAGGATTTCCAATTTCGACAGTAACATCATGTTGGATCCATTCCATTTGAATTGGCACTTTCTCCATCATGACTCGTGGGAGGAGACATCGGCAATAATTCACCTTGGACAATTTATTTGCGAAAATGTATGTCTGTTTAAATCGCACATAAAAAAATCTGGTCAAATTTTCATTGTTAATATGGACTCCTTTGTTATAAGAGCAGCTAAGCCTTATTTGGCTACTATAGGAGCAACTGTTCATGGTCATTATGGAAAAATCCTTTACAAAGGAGATAGGTTAGTTACCTTTATATATGAAAAATCGAGATCTAGTGATATAACGCAAGGTCTTCCAAAAGTAGAACAAATCTTCGAAGCGCGTTCAATTGATTCACTATCGCCGAATCTCGAAAGGAGAATTGAGGATTGGAATGAGCGTATACCAAGAATTCTTGGGGTTCCCTGGGGATTTTTGATTGGAGCTGAGCTAACCATAGCCCAAAGTCGTATCTCTTTGGTTAATAAGATTCAAAAGGTTTATCGATCCCAAGGGGTACAGATCCATAATAGACATATAGAGATTATTATACGCCAAGTAACATCAAAAGTAAGGGTTTCCGAAGATGGAATGTCTAATGTTTTTTTACCTGGGGAATTAATAGGACTATTGCGAGCGGAACGAGCAGGGCGGGCTTTGGATGAATCGATCTATTATCGGGCAATCTTATTGGGAATAACAAGGGCTTCCCTGAATACCCAAAGTTTCATATCTGAAGCAAGTTTTCAAGAAACTGCTCGAGTTTTAGCAAAAGCTGCCCTAAGAGGGCGTATTGATTGGTTGAAAGGCCTGAAAGAAAACGTAGTTCTGGGGGGGATTATACCTGTTGGTACCGGATTCCTAAAATTTGTGCATCGTTCCCCACAAGACAAGAACCTTTATTTCGAAATTCAAAAAAAAAATCTATTCACGTCGGAAATGAGAGATATTTTGTTTCTCCATACAGAATTAGTTTCTTCTGATTCTGACGTAACAAACAATTTCTATGAGACATCAGAACCCCCATTTATACGATTTAAGGATACATAAAGCAGATTTTTTTTACTTTAATTTAAACTAGACTTTTGACCTTAGAATGCTAACAGGTCTGATTTTAGATTTTGTATTTTAATAAGTAAAAGAAGTCAGTTAATTCATTAAGGCTGTGTTTATACCATGTATCAATGGCCAATTCTGAGTAGAAGGTTCCATCGGAACAATTATTATTTATTTCAAGCTATTTCGGCTCTTTCTTAATCTTCAAAAAGAAATCAATTCCGTAATGGTAAGACGAAAAAAATAAAAAAAAAAGGAAGTGTGGAAAAAATGACAAGAAGATATTGGAACATCAATTTGAAAGAGATGATAGAAGCGGGAGTTCATTTTGGTCATGGTATTAAGAAATGGAATCCTAAAATGGCCCCTTACATCTCGGCAAAGCGTAAAGGTACTCATATTACAAATCTCGCTAGAACGGCTCGTTTTTTATCAGAAGCTTGTGATTTAGTTTTTGATGCAGCAAGCCAGGGAAAAAGCTTCTTAATTGTTGGTACCAAAAAAAGAGCAGCGGATTTAGTAGCATCAGCTGCAATAAGGTCTCGTTGTCATTATGTTAATAAAAAGTGGTTCAGTGGTATGTTAACGAATTGGTCGATTACCAAAACTAGACTTTCCCAATTTAGAGACTTAAGAGCAGAAGAAAAGATGGGAAAATTCCACCATCTCCCAAAAAGAGATGTGGCAATTTTAAAGAGAAAATTATCTACCTTGCAAAGATATCTTGGCGGGATCAAATATATGACCAGGTTGCCTGACATTGTGATCGTCCTTGATCAGCAAAAAGAGTATATAGCTCTTCGGGAATGTGCCATTTTGGGGATTCCTACTATTTCTTTAGTCGATACAAATTGTGACCCAGATCTCGCGAATATATCGATTCCTGCCAACGATGACACTATGACTTCAATTCGATTGATTCTTAACAAATTAGTATTTGCAATTTGTGAGGGCCGTTCTCTCTATATAAGAAATCGTTGATTAAGATTAAGAAGAATAGTGAATTCTTGAGCAACTGCGTAGATTTATGGGATCAGTTACTATTCTTTTTTGTTTTGCATAGATAAAAGAGGGGGAATATTGATATATATTACAGGGTATTGATATATATTATGATCTGATGTGATTTCTTGGTATCCTAAATATAAGATTAATACTTCAAGTTGCTGAGTTGAGAAAGAGATGGTTGAATCAAAAGAATTCCTTTTTTGAAGTTCAATTTTTATCAGAGGACAATATGAATATTACACCATGTTCCATTAAAACACTCAAGGGGTTATATGATATCTCGGGTGTAGAAGTAGGCCAACACTTCTATTGGCAAATAGGAGGTTTCCAAATTCATGCCCAAGTACTCATCACTTCTTGGGTCGTAATTACTATCTTGCTAGGTTCAGTTATCATAGCTGTTCGGAATCCACAAACCATCCCGACCGACGGTCAGAATTTCTTCGAATATGTCCTTGAGTTTATTCGAGACTTGAGCAAAACTCAGATTGGAGAAGAATATGGTCCCTGGGTTCCCTTTATTGGAACTATGTTCCTTTTTATTTTTGTTTCGAATTGGTCGGGTGCTCTTTTACCTTGGAAAATTATAGAGTTACCCCATGGGGAATTAGCAGCGCCCACGAATGATATAAATACTACTGTTGCTTTAGCTTTACTCACATCAGCGGCATATTTTTATGCGGGTCTTAGCAAAAAAGGATTGAGTTATTTCGAGAAATATATTAAACCAACCCCAATCCTTTTACCAATTAACATCCTAGAAGATTTCACAAAACCATTATCGCTTAGTTTTCGACTTTTCGGAAATATATTGGCAGATGAATTAGTCGTTGTTGTTCTTGTTTCTTTAGTCCCCTTAGTAGTCCCTATACCGGTCATGTTTCTTGGATTATTTACAAGCGGTATTCAAGCTCTTATTTTTGCAACGTTAGCTGCAGCCTATATAGGTGAATCCATGGAAGGTCATCATTGAATTGACTAGTTTTCGAAATAGTCTTTTTTTTAGCTTAGCCCAATTCATGCATGATTCCAGATAATCCTCCTGTTGGAAAACTAAATAGTTCGAAATGTGTATGAATATACAACCTAGAGTTATAGGAGAGAGAATAGACTATATTACGGAATTGTTAAAGTATATATGCATTTAGGGGGGCGGAATCCGGTTAGATCTATATCTTTAATATCTATAAGATAGTCATCTTTTGTACGGCTTTCTAAGGAATGATTTTGGAATCGGATTCAATAGAAAATGAGAAAATACGTAAACAAAATAGAAGAAACAAATGTATATAGGATTTTATTTATTCCTAAGTTAGATTCATTATCTAATCCGATATAGAGAATTCTCCTCTATATGGAATTGGATTCCATATCCAGTTCTATGCAGCATATTGTTATCAATTGTATATCTTGATTTGATTCCTATTGGATTTGGATTAGTTCGATTTCAATAGGGGTTCTTCCTGTATTTCGTCTTTTATTATGGATTAGATCAAGGGGAAAAAATGGGAACTCAAGGATATCGAAGAGTAAAAAAATAAAAGGATGGAATGAAAGAGCGGTTGGTTGGAAAGAAAGAGAAATAGAATAATGAGAATCATATGGATTTACACAAACCTCTAATGATTAGAAACTAAAAACGAGATCTCGAAGTAGTTCGGACGATTTAGATTATCATTTCAATTTGTACTTTTTAGTTACTTCTACCCAATAGAGCTTAGAAGTTAGAAGTAATAATTTCTTGGTTAATTGTATCCTTAACCATTTCTTTTTTTGACACGAGGAACTCACCATGAATCCACTAATTGCTGCTGCTTCCGTTATTGCTGCTGGATTGGCCGTAGGGCTTGCTTCTATTGGGCCTGGAGTTGGTCAAGGTACTGCTGCAGGACAAGCTGTAGAAGGTATTGCGAGACAGCCAGAAGCAGAAGGGAAAATACGAGGTACTTTATTGCTTAGTCTAGCTTTTATGGAAGCTTTAACAATTTATGGACTGGTTGTGGCACTAGCGCTTTTATTTGCGAACCCTTTTGTTTAATCCTAAAAAAGAAAAGAGTCCTTTAGATTAGTAAATTGGTATTTGCTTCTGTAATTCCAAGTATATCAATACTTTACTCCTATTTATTATATTATTCCGGGAATTTTTGATTTATTGGGACAGACAATACCCCAGGAACCCCGGGAAGGGCTGATTTGAGCATGATCAATTTAGAAGATATGCTCGCCCTCTTCCTTCCCGTCCTTAGTTTAGGACAGTGGAAAGTCTTTTTCCTTTTATTTTAGGAATTTTGGGAACATTTCAACAAAGGAGATCTTTCACAGGTCAAACGAGACCTAAGATTTAATCTAAAAGAAATTATTAGATTGAATCTATTTGCATTAAAAAAAAAATTGCATTAAAAAAACCGATCAAAAAAGGACGAGCGAAGTAAGTGATCGAAAAACTTTCTTCTTTGTTCGTCCTATCTATAAGAGGAGAGCATATGAAAAATGTAACCCATTCTTTCGTTTTTTTAGCTCACTGGCCATTCGCTGGGAGTTTCGGGCTTAATACCGATATTTTAGCAACAAATCTAATAAATCTAACTGTAGTGGTTGGTGTATTGATTTTTTTTGGAAAGGGAGTGTGTGCGAGTTGTCTATTTCAAGAATAGATTGGATCTATCCGGCTGCACTTTAAAATATTTTTTAGTATTTATTTTTGGGATAAATAAGAAAAGGTGCACGATCTCAACGAATTACTTCTGAATAACTTCAGAAATCATATGGAAGAACCATAGCATTTCGCGACTCATTGGTAAATTTACTTTGATTCTCTATAGACCAATAATGTGAGACCATTAACACGGTTAAAGCTAAACTGCTTGAAGTCCAGGCAAAAAGGGTACTCTTTCTACAACTATATTTAGTATTAGTATCGAAATGCTTTAAATGGGAAATAGCTAGTGTAGAATTTATCTGATATAGAACACTCATATCGATAAAAAAAATGGTTTGAACTATTTACTAGAAGGGCACCCTGCCCTTTTTCCAATGCCGAATCGACGACCTATGTATAAAAAAAAGAGAAATTTTTTGGATTTGAGGAAAAAATAAAAGGAATTCTATCAATTTTCATTTTCCATTTATTTAGTTAGTTTTTCTTAATGAAATTGAAATTATTAACTAACAG